ACTCAAAGGTAGGGCATTTCCCATTGAGATAGGAACTTCTGTACCCGAAACAATGGTATCTCCAATTCTAGCCCCTCTGGGATGTAAAATATAGCTCTTCTCACCATCCCCATAGTGTATGAGACAAATGTGTGCATTTCGATTAGGGTCGTATTCTATGGTTACGATTCTCCCAGATATGTCTTTTTCATTCCGTCGAAAATCGATTTTACGGTATAGACGCTTATGACCTCCCCCTCTATGCCTTGCGGTAATGATTCCTCTGGCATTCCGCCCTTTCCCACAATGACGCTGTCCAGAAATCAAATTCTTTCGTGGATTGGATTTCACTCGACTGTCTGCGGCCCCATTGCGTGTGCTCGGGGTAGAAGTTTTGTATAAATGTATCGCCGTTTCATTAAATAGTTGGATTGAAGCTCTTTTCTTTCTCAAAAAAAAAGGAGTGGAATAGAATAACCCGGTTGAAGCGTAATGATCATACGTCTGTAATGCCTTGTATGTCCCATAATAGGTCCCATTCTTCGACCCTTTCCCGGGAGCCGATGACTATTCATAGCTATTACCTTAACCCCAAAGAAGAGTTCGACCCAATGCTTGATTTCTGTCCTAGTTGATCCTGACTCAACATTAGAAGTATATTGATTCTTCCCCACCAATAACCGAACACTTTTTTCTGTAAATACCGATTTGATTCCATCCATAAATCCCCTTTCTTTCCTATGAGTTCCAGTATTGATAAGAATTCTAGTTCTTACTGTTCATATGTTATAGTATGAATATACCACACCAATTCGTTCTCTATTAAGATTCGAATTCGAATCTACAGAATCGAACGAATCTCATAGAGAACTCTATCGAAATAGAACTCTATCGAAATAGAAGAATTCTGAAAACAAGAAAACCCATATAATATATATATATATTATAAATATACGTTTTCGCATACAAAGTCAGCTATGATGATGATACAGAGCCAGTTCCAATAGACTGAACCATTCCTATCTATCCCATTGGTGTGCATCCAGTAGGAATTGAACCTACGAATTCGCCAATTATGAGTTGGGCGCTTTAACCATTCAGCCATGGATGCTTGGATCATCATACATCGTGAATAAATCATTTCCAACCATAACCATGCCAAGAAAACCGAAGAGAGGGTATGAAGTCCAATTATGGATCTTCGAATTGAGAGAGATATTGAGAGAAATCAAGAATTTTCGCTATTTGTATTTGTTAGATTCATGGACCAAATTCGATTTAGTGGGATCTTTCACTTACCTTTTTTTCCACCAAGAACGTTTTCTGAAACTCTTTGACCCCCGAATTGGGAGTATCCTACTTTCGGGTTCAACAAGCAACCGATCTTTCACGAGCAAAGTTGTAGTACTGGGTAAGGGTGTAGTACTGATTCTAGTAGCGGTCCTTCTATCTCGTATGCACCATCAAACTCTGGTCGAAAGAAAAAATCTCTATTTGAGGGGGCTTCTTCCTATACCTATGAATTCCATTGGACCCAGAAATGATACATTGTTTCGGTCTTCCCATCGGTTGGTTGTTTCGCTCCTGTATCTTCCAAAAGGGAAAAAGATCTCTGAGAGTTGTTTCATGGATCCGAAAGGGAGTCCTTGGGTTCTCCCAATAACTCAAAAGTGTATCATGCCTGAATCTAACTGGGGTTCGCGGTGGTGGAGGAACCGGATCGGGAAAAAGAGTGATTCTAGTTGTAAGATATCGAAAGAAATCGTAGCTGGAATTGAGATCTCATTCAAAGAGAAAGATATCCAATATCTGGAGTTTCTTTTTGTATCCTATACGACGGATGATCCGATGGTCAGGGACCACGATTCGGAATGGTTTGATGGCCTTTCTCCGAGGAAGAAGCGAAACAGAATCAACTTGAATTCGGGACAGCTATTTGAAATCTTAGTGAAACACTGGATTTGTTATCTCATGCCTGCTTTTCGTGAAAAAAGACCAATGGAAGGGGAGGGTTTCTTCAAACAACAGGGATCGGATTTTTTGAGGCAGGTATCGAGAGAGAATTGGATTTGGTTAGACAATGTGTGGTTGGTAAACAAGGATCGGTTTTTTAGCAAGGTACGGAATGTATCGTCAAATATTCAATATGATTCCACAAGATCTAGTTTCGTTCAAGTAACGGATTCTAGCCAATTGAAAGGATCTTCTGATCAATCCAGAGATGCTTTCGATTCCATTAGGAATGAGGATTCGGAATCTCACACATTGATCAATCAAAGAGAGATTCAACAACTCAAAGAAAGATCTATTCTTTTGGATTGGGAGCCTTCCTTTCTTCAAACGGAACGAACCGAGCTAGAATCAGACCGATTCCCGAAAAGCCTTTCTGAAGATTCCTCAATGTCCCGGCTATTCGCGGAACGTGAGAAGCAGATGATTCGTCATCTGCTTCCGGAAGAAATGGAAGAATTTCTTGGGAATTCTACACGATCAATTCGTTCTTTTTTCTCTGATAGATGGTCAGAACTTCATCTGGGTTCGAATCCTACTGAGAGGTCCGATCCTAAATTGTTGAAGAAACAACAGGATGTTTCTTTTGTCCCTTCCCGGCGATCGGAAAAGAAAGAAATAGTGGATCTATTCAAGATAATTCCGTATTTACAAAAGACCATCTCAATTCATCCTATTTCATTAGATCCGGGATGTGATATGGTTCCGAAGGATGAACCGGATCTGGATAGTTCCAATAAGAGTTCATTCTTGACCCAAAATCCATTTTTGGATTTATTTCATCTATTCCATGACCGGAACAGGGTGGGGTCCACGTTACACCACGATTTTGAATCCGAAGAGAGATTTTCAAAAATGGCAGATCTACTCATTCTATCAATCACCGAGCCGGATCTGGTGTATGATTATGATAGGGTATTTTTTCCCTTTTCTGAGGGATTCAACTCCGGGGATGAATCGAAAAAGAAATCTTTATTGGTTGTACCTCCTATTTTTTATGAAGATCCAAAACCAAAAAGAGTGGTATTTGCTAGCAACAACATAATGGAGGCAGTCAATCCATATAGATTGATCCGAAATCTGATTCAAATCCAATATAGCACCTATGGGTACCTAAGAAATTTATCAAATCGATTCTTTTTAATGGTAATGAATCGCTCCGATCGCAACTTCGACTATGGAATGAAAGGGGATCCAATAGGAAATGAGACTCTGAATCATAGAACTAGAATGAAATATACGATCAACCAACATCTCTCGAATTTGAAAAAAAGTCCGAAGAAAGGGTCCGACCTTCTTAGTTCTCGAACCGAGAGATCCATGAATCGGGATCCTAATGCATATAGATACAAATGGACCCAAAATTTCCAGGAATATTTGGAACATTTCATTTCTGAGGCGAAGAGGCGTTTTCAATTTCAAGTAGTGTTCGATCGATATCATCATCATCGATCTCGATTAGGTAGTCATCGATCTCGATATCGATTCCGTATTCATCTGAATCGATTACGTATTCATCGATCTCGATTCCGTATTCATCTGAATCGATTCCGTATTTATCGGAATCGAGATCGATTCCGTATTCATCTGAATCGATTATGTAGTCATCTGAATCGATTACGTATGAATCCGACTCAATATTTGATTGATTGGGCCGAGTTTATGGCCAAACTGTCGAAGTCACATCCCTTTTTGACGAAGTCACCTCGTTTCCTTTTGTCGAAGGCATCTTTCTTTTTGTCGAATTCACTTCCCTTTTGGTCGAAGTCACTTCTCTTCTTTTTGTCGAAGTCACTTCTCTTTTTTTCCTTTTTGTCGAAGTCACTTCCTTTTTTATTTTTGAGTATCGGAAGTACCCCCATTCCTGGGTCTGAGATCCCCATCTATATCTATGAATTGAAAGGGCCGAATGATCAACTCTGCAATCAGTTGTTAGAATCAATAGGTGTTCAAATCGTTCCTTTTAATAAATGGAAACCCTTCTTATTGGATGATCATGATCCTTCCCAAAAATCGAAATTCTCGATCAATGGAGGCACACTATCACCATTTTTGTTCAATAAGACAAAATGGATGATTGACTCATTCCCTACTAGAAAGAATTGGAGGAAAGACTTTGATAACACGGAGTCCTATTTCTCAATGATATCCCACGATCGAGACAATTGGCTGAATCCTGTGAAAGCATTTCATAGAAGTTCATTGATATCTTCTTTTTCTAAAGCAAATCGACTTCGATTCTTGAATAATCCACATCACTTCTGGTTCTATTGTAACAAAAGATTCCCTTTTTATGTGGAAAAGGCCCTTCTCAAGCATTCGGATCTTACGTATGGACAATTCCTCAATATCTTGTTCATTCGCAACAAAAGATTTTCTTTGTGCGTCGGTAAAAAAAAACATGTTTTTTTGGAGCGAGATACGATTTCACCAATCGAGTCACAGGTATCTAAGATATTTATACCTAACGATTTGCCCCAAAGTGGTGACGAAACGTATAACTTGGACAAATCTTTCCATTTTCCAATTCGATCCGATCCATTCGTTGGTATAGCTATTTATTCGATCGCAGACATTTCTGGAACACCTCTAACAGAGGGACAACTAGTCCATTTTGAAAGAACGGATTGTCCACCTCTTTCAGATATGAATCTATTTGATTCCGAAGGGAAGCAGTATCTCAATTTCAATTCAAACCTGGGTTTGATTCACACTTCATGTGCTGAGAAATCCAAAAAGAGGAAAAACCGGCGTCTTAGGGTTAAGAAACGGCAGATGGATAGAACCCTTCAACGAGAGCGTGCTTTTTCAAATCTCTCAAAATGGAATCGGTTCCAACCCTATATTCCGTGGTTCTTTACTTTAACAGGGTTCAAATATCTAAAATTCGCCCTTTTAGATCCTTTTTCAAACCTATTGCGGAGTCACATATCCATTTTTCAGGATATTCTGGAGACATCATGGTGGATTCTTCAGACAAAATTGTGGGCGATTCTTTCCAAATGGAATCTCAGTGAGATTTCGAGTCAGTGTTTCCAGAATCTTCTTCTGTCCGCAGAAATGATTCATCGAAATAATGAGTCACCCCTATGGCTGAGATCATCAAATGCTCGGGAGTTCCTCATCCTTTTCCTTCTTCTTGTTGCTGGATATCTCGTTGGTACACATCTTCTCTTTGTTTCCCGAGCCTCTAGTGAGTTACAGACGGATTTCAAAAAGATCAAATCTTTGATGATTCCATCATACATGATTGAGTTGCGCCAACTTCTGGATAGGTATCCTACATCTGAGCGGAATTCTTTCTGGTTAAAGAATCTCTTTCTAGTTGCTCTGGAACAATTAGTCTATTTTCTAGAAGCAATATGGGGTTCTGCTTTTAACATGCTATTGGGTGGCGGTCCCGCTTATGGGTTCAAATCCATAGGTTCTAAGAAGAAATTTTGGAATAGCAATCTCATCGGTATCCTGGATTTCCTAAGGATCATACCAAATCCCATCAATCGAATCACTTTTTCGAGAAATACGAGACATCTAAGTCGTACAAGTAAAGAGATCTATTCATTGATAAGAAAAAACGTGAACGTTGAGTGGATTGATGATCAAATAGAATCCTGGGTCGCGAACAGTGATTTGATTGAGGATGAAGAAAGAGAATTCTTGGTTCAGTTCTCCACCTTAACGACAGAAAAAAGGATGGATCAAATGCTATTGAGTCTAACTCATAGTGATGGTTTATCAAAGAATGACTCTAGTTATCAAATGGTTGAACAACTGGGATCAATTTACTTACGATACGTAGTTGACATTCATCAAAAGGATCTAATGAATTATGAGTTCAATAGATCCTGTTTAGCAGAAAGACGGATATTCCTTGCTCATTTTCAGACAATCACTTATTCACAAACCTCGTGTGGGGCTACTCGTTTTCATTTCCCATCTCATGGAAAACCCTTTTCGCTCCGCTTAGCCCTATCCCCCTCTAGGGGTATTTTAGTGATAGGTTCGATAGGAACTGGACGATCCTATTTGGTCAAATCCCTCGCGACAAACTCCTATGTTCCTTTCATTACGGTAGTTCCGAACAAGTTCTTGGATGACATTCCTTATGAGATCGATCCTTATGATAGTGACGCTGCCGATCTTTATAGTGATTATAGTGATTATAGTGATAGTGATGATAGTTACGCTATTGATGAGAGTGACGATATTGATATTGATGAGAGTGACGATAGCGATAGCGATAGCGATGATGACCTTGATATCGATGATATAGAGCTGCTAAATGAGCTAACTACGGATAGGGATAGACTACTACTAGACCGATTTAGTATCCCCCTTACATTCGAATTAGCAAAAGCAATGTCCCCTTGCATACTCTGGATTCCAAACATTCATGATCTGTCTGTGCGTGCGTCGAATGACTTATCCCTCGGTCTATTAGTGAACTCTCTCTCCAGGGATTGTGAAAGATGCTCCACTAGCAATATCCTTGTTATTGCTTCGACTCATATTCCCCAAAAAGTGGATCCCGCTCTAATAGCTCCGAATAAATTAAATACATGCCTTAAGCTACGAAGGCTTCTTATTCCACAACAACGAAAGCACTTTTTCACTCTTTCATATACTAGGGGATTTCACTTGGAAAAGAAAATGTCCCATCCTAATGGATTCGGGTCCATAACCATGGGTTCCAGTGTACGAGA